ATGAACAAATCCAAAATCTTGGTAAACGGAACCAATCATTAGTTCCCACCCATGGGGGGAATGAAATCCGATACATAAATCAGTTAATAAAAGAATAGAAAAAGCTTTTATTGTATCGCTTAGGTTATATAAGAATTCTTGAGCCCAAGAGTTAAGAATAACGAGTTCTTCATTACCCAGAATAGAATAACCACTTAGAATAATGAAAGAGATTATATTTGTCGAGAAATGCAAAATCGTATGGATAAAATCCTCGTTGTATATCTTGATTAATTGGATCGTTTCTTTGTGCATTCCTATACGAAGCTTTTGTATATATGTCTCCGAGTATTCCTTGATCATTTCGTCCAAGAGTACTAGTTCTTCTAATTCTATAAATTTTTCTAGAATATTCTTTTCTTGAATATCATTCAAAAAAGTTTCGGATTGGTTAGTATTCCACCAATAAATAACCCAAGATTCCAGACTTTTATTAGAAATCCACCAGGGCAAAACTACTACAGATGCAAGATATATAAGAGGAGTAAATGCTTTCTTTTGTGCCATTTTAATTTGTGAATTGTGAATGAACTTACCTCATTCGCCGACTCTATGCAATCGAATATTTCTATGAAGCATAAGTTCTATTGCAAGGCGTTGAGTTTAGGAGTCTATTCATTGTTTTGGGGGGATTCCGAGATTAGTCCTTGAATCTATAAATATAAAAAATAAAAATAGAGAATAAAAATCCACTTCGAATTCAAATGAAGCAATAGAATTAAAAAAGAAATAATACAAAACCTTATTTCCAGATATTTCAATTGGTCAAAGTCAAATTCGAAACAAGTACCGCCTTTCGATGAATGCGCGAAAGGATAACTTAAACTTATATATAAAAAAATCCAGTAACCAGTAATAGGTATTGCTATAAGCGACCCAATTGTTTGGTAATCAAATAGCACAAAAAAAAGAAAAGGATAATAAAGATACGGTAAAATAAAAAATTGACAAAACAAGATATGATTCATCTGGATCTAAAGTATCAATTCCAATAGTTCGATTCGTTACTTGTTTTGTTGCTGAATTGAGTGTATTTCCATATGCATAAAAACCCCCAAAAAAGAGTTTCGTTTTAGGGTTGTTACGTCCGCCGCTGCTTTGCTTTGACTCAAATCAACGTTCTGAAGAAACTTCAGTGAAGTTATATTAGAGAACAAAGAGGGTTCGTTACTTTTTCTTTACTGTTGATAAAGCATTAATTCTTTTATTTCTCAAAAAACTTCAATTGGGACATGCAAAAAATAGGCCAATTCAGCCGCTTTTTGTTCAATTTCTCGTGGCGTAAAATTCTCATCCGTACGCGTCAAGGGAATGGCCCCCTGGCCTCGGATTTCCATATAAAGAACACGACGAGCATAAATACCCTCTTTAACTTCGACTCGCACAGACTGAATATCTTTTATTAGAAATCGGAGGAAGACACGACGGTTTTTTCCAGGAAATCCCCAACGAAAAATACAAACTATTCCTTCTTTTCTATCGAATCGATCATAACCACTACCTACATTCCACGAAATTGTACACCATAAATAGGCGCTAATAAAAAGACCCGCGACCCCATAAAAAGACATTACGAGCCCTTGTGGAAAAAAAATGATTTGTTGAGACGGAAAAAAAGATATCAAATTTTTATCAAGATAACTGGAAGTTCCAACCAATAAGAAGCCTAATGAACCTAAAAAAAGGATAATGGCCCAGAAAAAATTACTTATTTTTCGAGACCCCTTTATAAGTTCTATCCATATATGTTCTGATCGCCAACTCATACTTGATCTGATTTCAGTTTATTGGAATTGAAAGCATAGCCCAATGAATTTGACTTTACTTTTTTTGTTGCCTAAATAACTCTCATCAACTAGCACTATTTTTATATGAACCCTTAGGAATAATTCATAAAAGGGTTAGATGGAAAAATTTCTCTTCACTTTATGGCCCTACTAAGTATAGTGGCAGACATATTACTACATAGACTTTCCATTTCAGACATCCGCCAATCCTTATTCTAGTGGAAAATAGCTAGAATAAATTGACTCATATATCATATATCATTTTCTGTATGTATAAGAACTCTTTCATTTCTATAGAGTCGATTTCTGTTCAGCCGAAACCCTATGTTATACCAGACTCAAATAAATAGATATTTTTTTATCTAAGTTCAAAAAAAAAAATGAGATTTAGTCCTATTAGATCTAAACAATCTTATTTTTTTGAACATAAAGAAATAAAGAAGCCATTGCCATGGCCGGAAATACTAGGCCTACTAAAGGCACAAAAATAGAGGGAAAGTTGAAAGTTATCATAGAATGAATACCTCGATTAAATTGACTATTTGTACCTGTTATTATTATATAGTTTCTATTGTTAGAAAGATATCTTGTAATAATTTTACATTTTAAATTATAGAATAAAAATTCTTATTAATTCGATTCGAATTACTATTATTGTAATTATGAAACTTTCATTTTAATTAATTATGGAATACCTACGTAAGAAGGTAAGAGGAACTTCGCCTAATTTCACAAAAGCAAAAATGCATTCTTTTATAGAGGCTCGCTGATTCGTAATCATGAATCAAAGTAAACAAAAAAATGAAAAAATGAAATGCAACTTGTGATTCTTTCTAGAATTAAATTTTATAGATTTGAGGTCACCAAAGAAAACTCCATTCTTCTTATTTTTACTTTGATTCCGATAAACTAACTACGTGTAAAACTAATTAAACTGAATAGTCTTTGAATTTTTATTCAAAGGAAAGAAAGCGTGAAGTTGAAATAACTCACTCAGAACGCTTTTTAAAAGATTACGTGGTACAATTAGATCGAATAAGCCCTTCTGGAATAAATATTCGGCCGCTTGTGACCCTTCGGGTACTGTTTTATTCAATGTTTGTTCAATTACTCTTTTACCCGCAAATGCAATGTAGGCATTGGGTTCGGCAATAATGATATCCCCCAACATACCAAAACTCGCTGTCACCCCACCCGTAGTCGGAGATGTAAGAATTGGTACATAAAATAGTTTTTTATTTGATTGATAATCGTATAAAGCAGAAGATATTTTAGCCATTTGCATCAAGCTCAAACTTCCTTCTTGCATACGTGCACCCCCAGAAGCACACACTATAACAAGAGGTATAAATTTTTTGGTAGCATACTCGATCAAACGGGTAATTTTCTCCCCGACTACAGATCCCATACTACCCCCCATAAACTGAAAATCCATAACCCCAATTGCGACGGGAATACCATCTAGTTGGCCTATACCTGTTTGAACAGCCTCAGTTAACCCTGTCTTTCTTTGATAAGAATCAATACGATCTTTATAAGGCTCCTCCTCCGAATGAAATTCAATGGGATCCAGAGAGACCATGTCTTCATCCATAGGATCCCAAGTGCCGGGATCAATCAAAAGTTCTATTCTATCTGAACTACTCATTTTCAAATAATATCCACATTGTTCACAAATATGCATTTTTGACTTCAAAATTTTTTTATAATTTAATCCATAACACTTTTCGCATTGAACCCACAAATGCCTGTATTTTTGCGTTACATCAAGATTATTATAACTTTCTCTTATAGTTAAATCACCCGCGTTCTTTATACTGGAACTCTCGCTTTCACTACTATTTCTATTTTCACCATAAATGGAACGATAAATATAACTGTCACTATAATTGTCACTACTACTTACAATGTAAGCATCAATGCGTAGTTGAGAATCAAGATAACTGTCAATACAACTATTAATATGATTATTCCAACTATATTGAGTATCATATATGTAACGATCGTAGTAAGGGTCGTCACTATTCGATCCATTATTGAGATAATCAGAATTCGGATAACTAGACAAAGGTTTTTCGAGTTCACTCAGAAAAGAATGGTCCTTGTTAATCTCAAAAAGCTTATTTTCAATATCAAAATATATGGAATAGCTGTCCCCATTCTTATCCCTAACTATAAAAGTGTCATCAGAGATGAAATTCCCAATGTCCTTGACACCAAATAAATGATCCACATTACTGTAAGTAGAACTGTCACTATAACTCCGACTATGATGATGCCTATCATTGCGATTCGGATCTTCACTTTCACTGATATGTTCATCAATAGGACTACGATTACTTAATCCACACCTGTGTTCTAATTCTAACTCCTTGTTAGACAACATCGAATTGAACTGCCATTTTTCCATAGAGTTTTTTGCCCCCTATTTTATTTACATGAAAATACAATAAATGAATAGTCATTCGATGAAAAAGAATTTTTGTTAATATCCTATTTCTTATCAGAATAAACATAGAACTAGAATCACTAGGATTATTAACTAATTAAGTATTGAAAAAAAAATGAAGTATTGAAAAAAAAAACGAAATATTTATTCTCTCCTAATTTCGTATCTACTAATCGACTAATAAGTAAGGACTTTTTTATAAAATCTCGTCTAATAACTAATAAAATAATTAAGTAAAGTTTCGATTGCGACACAAAATGAAAAGGACAATATACAGGATGGGTAAAAAGGGGTTTTGATACGTAGCTCTATCCAGGGAAACTAGAAGATATAAAAGAACTACACCAATCCTAAGGATCCATAGGATTAATTGTGGATCCAATCCAAGAATAGAAATAGTTGAGTTTTTGAATCTTCTTTTTTATTTTATTTTTATTGAATTTTAAATCTTGTATATCTAGATTAAGTATATAGATCTATCCAAAATGGATTCTCTAGCCAAAGTGGATACAATAGAATTTTTGTATTCGGCTCAATCCTTTTAGTAAAAGATTGGGCCGAGTTTAATTCCAATTCAATTAACAGACCGAACAGTAATTACTGAATTACAAAGTATCCATTGCTTCGAATTCAAATTTGATCTCCTTCCATACCTCACAAGCAGCAGCCAGTTCAGGACTCCATTTGCAAGCCTCACGAATAATTTCATTACCTTCACGAGCAAG